AGCAGAAACATAAATGTACTCCCATTAATGTGGAATAGGCGGAACTGAATTAGTCAATTCAAGTCAGCGTTGTCAATTTATCCAGAACTTCTCTCTTTTCCTCGGTGAAACAAGAATCCGTTTTGCTCAAATCAAAGCACTTAGTTTAGCCTTTGTTTCCTCTGTGCCCTGTCTTCTTTAAAGATTCATCCAATGGAATCCCGACTCCCTTTCTTTTTAATTTCCATTCTATTTATAATTAGAACCTAATTAAGATAGGATGACTAATGTATGCAGCCTAATGAGGAGTAATACTATAAAAATAAAGAACTCTATTTCAGAACTATGAGACAGAATATTCTGTTTTCTTATTTACTCTTTCTTTATTTTTGGATTTTATTTCAATTTTTCTATTTTATAGAAAGTAGATCGATTTAGATAATGTATATATAAGCAAAGTAATATACTTCAAACAAAGTAGGAATTCGCAAGATGGAGAAAATCATTGCAGTTATTATAGGGAAGTCTAGGGACTTAGAGCATATCCTATTTGAAGGAGGATGGAATTCAAATCAGGTAAGGGATCCTTCCTTCTATTGATTTGATAGAAATTCGTTTTTCTTTTCCTGTCTCTAAGATTTTCGATGAATGAGCCTGTGGTAATGCTTTTATCTCTATTCTATGGCGCAAGCGACCGTCCAGTCTATAAACAAGTACTAATGAGGAAATGAAAACTATACTAAAGGAAACATAGGATCTCTATCCTAAAATCTAAAAAAAGGACATATTAGGGCTATACGGATTCGAACCGTAGACCTTCTCGGTAAAACAGATCAAACGGATTATTATCGAAATGATTCGAACTGTTTCAAAGACCCAACATGCATTTTTTTGCATTGGGCTCTTTCATCAACTGATGTAAAGATCAGTTAGTCCACCATAGTTTTTCTTTACGGAAAGATAATGAGATGGCTCCCTGTGCTCTGATTGATTATTTGTATTATGATCTATCTAGGAGCAATACCAAAGTGTTTCAAAGGAGGATTACCTTGACTTAGGTCTGCCTCCGGCCTAAATTAAATCAACCTAAGTGAAATGGAGTCTCTATCGTTCCGCTGCAAGAGTTGACTATGAGACTTCATACACCTTAAAGTTCATAGAACGAAAAGAAGTTTTTTGGAGGCCCTTATCCTCATTACGCCTAGCATTTAGTGGGCTGGATATTTACCTTATCAACTAGCAAATCAATAAGGGTTCTATTTGATTAGGCACCTGAATTGGCACCTGAATCGGACTGAACCGACTGTTTGTCAGGCTACTGTTCTCCTATTCTCTCGAATCTATGAAGTAAGACATTGATTTTGCAATAAGATCAATTATGTTCATTGCATAATAAGCTCCCTTGAAAAGCATTGGCGCACGTGTAAGCGAGTTGCTCTACCGAACTGAGCTATAGCCCTTGTCAGAGATATCTTAACATATAGATAATTTCTTGTCAAGATGAATATTCTCTAATGCCAGAGGATATCCCTTTGATCTGTTTACTATATAACATACCAATAACGGAGCAGTATTGCTTATAAAAAGGATTCGATCTATAATCGATCGAAGTAATGGGTCTTCCTTTGTGGTGATAAATTGCCTACTTAACTCAGTGGTTAGAGTATTGCTTTCATACGGCGGGAGTCATTGGTTCAAATCCAATAGTAGGTAGGTAGGTAGAAAAATTACTAGATAGCATTGGACTTACTTCGCTTCGCTATCTAATAACTTTTTCTACCCCTCTTCCCTTTTTCTTTGTATCAACTAAACCATTGGATTGTATTCAATTGGATGGGGGAATCCAATTGATAGCCTCGACTCGTATCCTAGCTCGTCTGAGAGCTAGCTTCGCTTCAACCAACTCTTTCGTACCCTCAGCTCTACTCAAGTTAGCTTCGGCTATTTCAAGTGCCTGTTGAGCTTCTTCCGGATCAATGTCACTACCCAGTTCCGCATCATTTCCTAAAATGATGATCTCATTATTAACTATTCTCGCAAAACCGCTCCACAGAACCGCCGTTAACCATTGGTCGTTGAGGAGGCGTATTCTCAAAGGACCCATATCTACAGCTGTGTTAATGGGGGCGTGGTTTGGTAATACGCCAATTTGGCCACTATTAGTAGATAAAATGATTTCTTTCACTTCACAATCCCAAATAATTCGCTTAGGAGTTAGTACATAAAGATTTAATTTCATTTCTTCAATTTGTTCTCCTCTTCTAAGTTTATAGCTTTCGTGCTAGCTTCATCGATGTTACCCACCAAATAAAAAGCTTGTTCGGGTAGGCCGTCTAATTCTCCGGAAAGGATTAGTTGAAATCCCCTAATTGTTTCTGCAAGACCAACATACTTTCCTGCAGAACCGGTAAAAACTTCTGCCACAAAGAACGGTTGTGATAAGAAACGTTCAATTTTTCGTGCTCTTGCTACAGTTAAACGATCCTCCTCTGATAATTCATCCAACCCAAGAATTGCGATAATGTCCTGAAGTTCTTTGTAACGTTGTAAAGTTTCCTTAACTCTTTGCGCAGTTTCATAATGTTCGTTGCCAACGATCCGAGGCTGTAACATAGTTGAGGTTGAATCTAAAGGATCTACTGCTGGATAAATACCCTTGGAAGCTAATCCTCTGGAAAGTACGGTAGTAGCATCCAAATGTGCAAATGTTGTGGCAGGAGCAGGGTCGGTCAAATCGTCCGCAGGTACATAAACTGCTTGGATCGAAGTTATGGATCCCTTTTTTGTAGAAGCAATTCTTTCTTGCAAAGAACCCATTTCTGTACTAAGAGTAGGTTGATAACCCACTGCGGAGGGCATTCTCCCTAATAAGGCGGATACCTCCGATCCTGCTTGAACAAAACGAAAGATATTATCGATGAATAGAAGCACGTCTTGCTTATTAACATCTCGGAAATATTCTGCCATAGTTAGGGCAGTTAAACCAACTCTCATACGAGCTCCCGGCGGTTCATTCATTTGACCATAGACTAGAGCTACCTTTGATTCCTCCAAATTTTTTTCATTAATTACTCCGGATTCCTTCATTTCCATATAAAGATCATTTCCTTCACGAGTCCGTTCCCCTACTCCGCCAAATACGGATACGCCTCCATGAGCTTTAGCAATGTTGTTGATTAATTCCATGATGAGTACTGTTTTACCTACTCCAGCCCCCCCAAATAGTCCTATTTTTCCTCCACGTCGATAAGGAGCTAAAAGATCGACCACCTTAATACCTGTTTCAAAGATGGATAATTTCGTATCTAGCTCGATAAAGGCAGGCGCAGATCTATGAATAGGGAATGTTGCATTAATATCTACAGGACCCAAATTGTCAATAGGTTCCCCAAGAACGTTGAAAATTCGTCCGAGAGTAGCTCCACCGACTGGAACACTGAGAGGAGCTCCCGTGTCAATCACTTCCAATCCTCTCATCAACCCGTCTGTAGCACTCATAGCTACAGCTCTAACTCGATTATTTCCTAATAATTGTTGTACCTCACAAGTCACATTAATTTGCTTACCGGCAGTGTCTCTACTCTTGACTACCAAAGCGTTATAAATATAAGGTAACTTGCCCGGGGGAAAAGTGATATCCAGCACGGGTCCAATAATTTGATCGATACGCCCTATGCTTTTTTCTTCAATTGTGGAAACCCCGGGACGAGAAGTAGTAGGATTGGTTCTCATAATTATCACATAATTTTCAAAAAAAAAAGGAATTTGTCGAATTTTTTCTTGTTGAATAATGCCAAATCAAATCCAAAAAAATAGCCAAAAATCCAAAAGTCAAAAGGAAATGAATTAGTTAATTCAATAAGAGAGAAAGGGGGACGAGGACTTGATTTCGTTGCCCAAGCGAATCCCATTCAATCGTTTACTCATGGAATGAGTCCGTTGGAAAGTTCAATCAATCTTTTTTTTCATATACATTTCGCCTTTTGTGGAGGATCTGTCCCTACTCTACTTTCCTATCTAGGACTTCGATATACAAAATATATACTACTGTGAAGCATAGATTGCTGTCAACAGAGAATTTTCTTAGTATTTAGGTATTTACATTCAAAATAAGAAAGGGGCCTATTAAGAACTTGTAAAATAAGGATTAGGGATTGATTTGGGTTGCGCTATATCTATCAAAGAGTATACAATAATGATGGATTTGGTGAATCAAATCCATGGTTTAATAACGAACCATGTTAACTTACCATAACAACAACTCAATTCCTATCGAATTCCTATAGTAGAATTCCTATAGGATAGAACATACACAGGGTGTACGCATTATATATGAATGAAACATATTCATTAACTTAAGCATGCCCTCCATTTTCTTTAATGAGTTGATATTAATTGAATACCCTTTTTGTTTTAAAAGATTTTTGCAAAGGTTTCATTTACGCCTAATCCATATCGAGTAGACCCTGTCGTTGTGAGAATTCTTAATTCATGAGTTGTAGGGAGGGACTTATGTCACCACAAACAGAAACTAAAGCAAGTGTTGGATTTAAAGCTGGTGTTAAGGATTATAAATTGACTTATTACACCCCGGAGTATGAAACCAAGGATACTGATATCTTGGCAGCATTCCGAGTAACTCCTCAGCCCGGGGTTCCGCCCGAAGAAGCAGGGGCTGCAGTAGCTGCCGAATCTTCTACTGGTACATGGACAACTGTTTGGACTGATGGACTTACCAGTCTTGATCGTTACAAAGGGCGATGCTATCACATCGAGCCCGTTGTTGGGGAGGAAAATCAATTTATCGCTTATGTAGCTTATCCATTAGACCTATTTGAAGAGGGTTCTGTTACTAACATGTTTACTTCCATTGTGGGTAACGTATTTGGTTTCAAAGCCCTACGCGCTCTACGTCTGGAGGATCTGCGAATTCCCCCTACTTATTCAAAAACTTTCCAAGGTCCGCCTCATGGTATCCAAGTTGAAAGGGATAAGTTGAACAAGTACGGCCGTCCTTTTTTGGGATGTACTATTAAACCAAAATTGGGATTATCCGCAAAAAATTACGGTAGAGCGTGTTATGAGTGTCTACGCGGTGGACTTGATTTTACCAAAGATGATGAAAACGTAAACTCACAACCATTTATGCGCTGGAGGGACCGTTTTGTCTTTTGTGCCGAAGCAATTTATAAATCACAGGCCGAAACCGGTGAAATCAAGGGGCATTACTTGAATGCGACTGCAGGTACATGCGAAGAAATGATGAAGAGAGCTATATTTGCGAGGGAATTAGGGGTTCCTATTGTAATGCATGACTACTTAACTGGGGGATTCACCGCAAATACTACTTTGGCTCATTATTGCCGCGACAATGGCCTACTTCTTCACATTCACCGGGCAATGCATGCAGTTATTGATAGACAGAAAAATCATGGTATGCATTTTCGTGTATTAGCTAAAGCATTGCGTATGTCTGGGGGAGATCATGTCCACGCCGGTACAGTAGTAGGTAAGTTAGAAGGGGAACGCGAAATGACTTTAGGTTTTGTTGATTTATTGCGCGATGATTTTATTGAAAAAGATCGTGCTCGCGGTATCTTTTTCACTCAGGACTGGGTATCTATGCCAGGTGTTATACCGGTGGCTTCAGGGGGTATTCATGTTTGGCATATGCCAGCTCTGACCGAAATCTTTGGAGATGATTCCGTATTACAATTTGGTGGAGGAACTTTAGGACATCCTTGGGGAAATGCACCTGGTGCAGTAGCTAATCGGGTGGCTTTAGAAGCTTGTGTACAAGCTCGTAACGAAGGGCGCGATCTTGCTCGTGAAGGTAATGAAATTATCCGAGCAGCTTGCAAATGGAGTCCTGAACTAGCCGCAGCTTGTGAAATATGGAAGGCGATCAAATTTGAGTTCGAGCCGGTAGATACTATAGATAAGTAGATAAAACTAGATATAAAGAAGGTCTAAATAAAAAAGAAGTGAAATAGAAAGAGAAAAAAGCAGTTACGAAATGCAGTAATTCTTCTTTATTCTTCTAATTGATTGCAATTAAACTCGGCTCAATCTTTTTTTTAAGATTGAGCCGAATAAAAATAGATCTTGATACGATCATGAGACTTGACAAATCGAGATTCCTCTATTCTATATATTTAGAATATATAAAGGTATAATACAATAAATAAATACAAATATAGTATTATCATATGATAATGGAATCAAATACGCAGTATTTACAGAAAAAGTCTTTATTTATTGGGAAAGAATCAATGAAAAAAGATTAGGAATCGCAATGCTACTATACGCGTCCGGAGGAGTATTCGGAATAATATTCTTCTATAATCCATTCTTGTGTCTTGCGCGGGGTCTTACTAACAGGACTTCGCTGCACGGGACGGGTTTTCGTCGAAAAGCTAACTCCACCCGGCATTTTCATACCCTTTGGGTGGTATATCGCCTTAAAAAGTCTAAGGGGGTAGTATGAGATCTGTAGTAGGTAAGAGAATTTGCCCTTTGATTTTGATTGAGTATGCTATTTTTCCGCCTTTACCGCGCATTATTGTATGAGCTTCTAGAGGATAGAGGAGCACGTATGCAGGAAGGAAATTACAGCTTAATAAAAAAGTCTAAAAAAGCTTCAACTTTACGGCACTATCAATCAACTAAAAAGCCCTATGTATGAATCCTTACAACCGGTGGGATAGGATAAGAGCGAGTTTCGGTATACTGGGGTTGGGGGATATCCTTATTTCAAAACCTGACGCGCATCTTGCGTTTGTGGGGGTCCGAGAGTGGTTGAAGAAGTATTGCATGTGGAAGTAGGTAGACGAAACTGATTTAGGATTCGAAATGGGCGCATTCGACTAAAAGTCGTACTGAGACCTTTTTTAAAGGGTATTCTGAAAGAGGTATTTCATTTTCACAATCGCTTTCTTTTGAATCCAATTTCAAGTTCGATTAGAAGGATAGAAAGGCCATGAGGACGGGAAAAGAAAAATCAAATCTTTTTAATCTCCTTTTTTGCAATTTTCTTATTATCCATTCCATTCATTTTTTTTTATAGAATACTAAAGTATTCTATAGTATTCTATAAAAAATCTTTATTTTGCAAACTAAAAAATACAATAGTCAATATTCCTTATAATAGATATACTTAATTATATTATAAGAATCCTAAGATATTTTTCGAATAGATAGAAATAGTAAATTTGAATTGAGACACCTATTCTATGACGGATTTTAACTTACCTTCTATTTTCGTGCCTTTAGTAGGCTTAGTATTTCCGGCAATTGCAATGGCTTCTTTATTTCTTTATGTGCAGAAAAATAAGATTGTCTAGAACCGATGGGGCCGAATTTTCTCAATGTATTTCCACGCAGGATCATAATACAGATATTTTTTAGTGTAAGTAATATAATATGGTAGGGTATGTGGCTCTTTCTACACACAAATGAAAAACGGCTATGGATGCGGATATAGGCTACGAGCATAAATGCATGCATATGCGGAGCCGGGTATAGCAAGTTTTATTTTAAGTAGATCAACAGATATTTTTTGAATAGAAAGTCAATGTATCTAACCAATTATTTCACAGGAGTACTAGTTACTGAAGGCGATTTCAGAATCAAAAAAAGTAAAGTCAAAATCATTTAGCTTATTCTCTCAATTTCAATCGACCGCTGCTGGATTTAGTATATCTAATATGAATTGGCGATCAGAACACATATGGATAGAACTTCTAAAAGGTTCTCGAAAAAGAGGTAATTTTTTCTGGGCCTGTATTCTTTTTCTAGGTTCACTAGGATTTTTATCGGTTGGGGCTTCCAGTTATCTTGGTAAGAATATGATATCTGTACTTCCATCTCAACAAATTCTTTTTTTTCCACAGGGGGTCGTGATGTCTTTCTACGGAATCGCGGGCCTATTCATTAGCTCCTACTTGTGGTGCACTATTTTGTGGAATGTAGGCAGTGGTTATGACCGATTCGATAGAAAAGAGGGAATAGTGTGCATTTTTCGTTGGGGATTCCCTGGAATAAAACGTCGCGTCTTCTTTCGATTCCTTATGCGGGATATCCAATCAATTAGAATTCAGGTTAAAGAGGGTCTTTATCCTCGTCGTATCCTTTATATGGAAATCCGGGGCCAGGGGGTCATTCCCTTGACTCGTACTGATGAGAAGTTTTTTACTCCACGAGAAATTGAACAAAAAGCTGCCGAATTGGCCTATTTCTTGCGCGTACCAATTGAAGTATTTTGAATACCGATTTAATTTTTTTGAATTTTTGAAATGAATTGAATGAATTGGATTCGTTATTGTAAGGAGATTTTTGAGTATTTATCTAAAGAAAGGAACAAACGAGGATAAGAGAAAATTGCTTCTAATTTGTTTTGTCCAAGTGAGATATATGGCATAATATTCTTCCATTTTCATCTGAAAGGGCTTTTTTTTTTATTCTATTTCTCTATTCCACTCCATCTAGATCTAAGAAAGAACCCAATGCAATGAAATTCCACTAGTATACAAAAAAGAGGAATAGATACAAGGTCTCAAACCTTGTTATAGAATTTTTGCTTCAAATAAAAAGAAATATCATATAGAGTCAGCGAATGAAATAGAGTCAGCGAATGAAGCAGATTCATTAACAACTCAATTTACAGATCAAAAATGAAAAAAAAGAAAGCATTGCCTTCTTTCCTATATCTTGTATTTATCGTACTTTTGCCCTGGGGAGTCTCTTTCTCTTTTAACAAATGTCTGGAACTTTGGATTAAGAATTGGTGGAATACCAGGCAATCTGAAACTCTCTTAACTGATATTCAAGAGAAAAAGGTTCTAGAAAGATTCATAGAATTAGAAGAACTTTTTCTCTTGGACGAAATGATAAAAGAGAAACCGAAGACACATGTACAAAAACCTCCTATAGGAATACACAAGGAAATAATACAATTGGTCAAAATAGATAATGAGGATCATCTCCATATCATTTTGCATTTCTCGACAAATATAATCTGTTTGGCTATTCTAAGTGGTTCTTTTTTTCTGGGTAAAGAGGAACTTGTCATTTTGAATTCTTGGGTTCAGGAATTCTTCTATAACTTAAATGACTCAATAAAAGCTTTTTTGATTCTTTTAGTTACTGATTTTTTTGTTGGATTTCACTCCACCCGCGGTTGGGAACTACTAATTCGTTGGGTCTACAACGATCTTGGATGGGCTCCTAATGAGCTAATTTTCACTATTTTTGTTTGTAGTTTTCCAGTGATTCTAGATACATGTTTTAAATTTTGGATCTTTTTTTCTTTAAACCGTCTATCTCCTTCGCTTGTAGTCATTTATCATTCAATTAGTGAAGCATAAACTCATTCGATTTCCTGATATTAATCAAATTAGCATCTTTCTTCCTTTAGAAAGAAAGCCCTTTTCCATTTTAGCAAAATTCTTTCTATTTCTACCTGCTCAAGGTATTCATCATTCCAGTACAACTGTTGCAGTAGAATGACAACAGACTCGTGTATAGGGAACTAGATTAGCTTAGCTACCTATCTAATTTATTGTAGAAATTCTGGGATCTGCGATTGGATATGGAAAATAGAAATACTTTTTCTTGGGTAAAGGAACAGATGATTCGATCGATTTCTGTATCGATCATGATATACGTAATAACTCGGACATCTATTTCAAATGCATATCCCATTTTTGCGCAGCAGGGTTATGAAAACCCACGAGAAGCAACCGGACGAATTGTATGTGCCAATTGCCATTTAGCTAATAAGCCCGTGGATATTGAAGTTCCCCAAACTGTGCTTCCCGATACTGTATTTGAAGCAGTTCTTCGAATTCCTTATGATATGCAACTGAAACAAGTTCTTGGTAATGGGAAAAAGGGAGGGTTAAATGTGGGTGCTGTTCTTATTTTGCCCGAGGGATTCGAATTAGCGCCGCCCGACCGTATTTCTCCTGAGTTGAAAGAAAAGATAGGAAATCTTTCTTTTCAGAGTTATCGTCCCGATAAA